CAGATAGCAAGACAGTGAAGAGTTATCAGTGTGACCATGAAGCTGGGTGAGAGTGTGTAGCGAGGGATATTGGGATAGGTCGAGTTCCAGTGGGGATCGGATCTTTGCATCCTGCTAGCGAGTCCTCCGCCGTCACTTAGGTCATCTGATAACAAGGAGACTAGCCGCTACACTAATCCCAGAGTCCGATATCCATCTTCAGCTTCTCAGCTTCGGAGGTGAATGTTCATATAAATAAGAGATGCCTAAAGTCCAGTAGCATGACTCAAGGAGCCTCTTCTTTTAAAGCTCAGTCAACCTTTAGTTGCTTTCATAGAAAAAAACTTTCTATGGGAAGAACGAGAGGGGTACTGATCACTATCCGAATCTGCTACTGAATAAGAAGAACCTCTTCAAGATTGATCTTGGGTTAGAGTTAGCTAGACTCTGGGATAAATAGACTTTCCTTCTCTATACGTACAGCCTCTCTGTCCTAGACGACGGGGCCTCGAAGAAGTTATCACCTTACTATACGATGCCACCCAAAGCAATAGGAATAGAGAACGGGACTCGATTGAACGTATCAATATACATTTCCTTTCCTTACTGCACGCACAAACAAAAAACAAAACAAAAAGCACCGCACCCGATTCTCAAATGAAGGTTCCGTGATGTCGAATTTTGATTGAAACCTAGTTTTGACTCAACGCAGACGTTGGCGCATCACTTTAACGTTACATATGCGCGCGAAGGTGTCGGCCAATTTCAGGCTCTTTTTTAATCAATCATTCCTTCAGTGAACCCGGACAAAACATTGGCTAAATGGATTTAATTCGCATGAGAGGGCTTCGGGTCAATCGAGGTGTCAAACATCCTCATTTTTTCCGTTCGCAGCTTTCTTTCTATTGCTGGAGGTTGCCCTCTGTTGGTGGACCACCCAAACAATGCATTTAAAATAAAAAAGAAAACTCCCTCCTAAGATGTTCACATATTTAGCTTTATATTGCTGTTGCCAAAAAAAATGAAAAAGAAACTATGTTATCGCTTATTTGAATAATCTCGTGCATCCTCTTTTCTTTTTTAGAGCGTTCCGAAATCTAAGAAAAAGACAAGGCAAGCAGATACCTAAGAGCGAAACCACCTTCAAATTGAACAACACACACAAATAAAAGATTTTTTTATACAAGTGTATGGTAGGCCGGGGGTACGCTTGCTTATAAAAAATTGGAATTGTATGATAGCTTAGCTCTTCTACTCTTTGCTGAAGCTATCGTGTCGTATGGATGGATGGGGTGCGGCTGAGCCTATTTCTTCTCTTCTCTATCATTTTTGGCGGATCCTTTCTTTCTTTTTCTATATGAAAGATAAAAGTGGTGTCGTGCGGTAAGTCAAAGTAGACGAATTGCTCGTGGTTTGCTTAATTGGCCATAACGGCCGGCCTTCTTTCCTTTATTAGTTTTAGAAAAATACTAAAAAACAAGGGGCTTTCGAGCAGCTCTTTCAACTGCCGCCTAATCTCCCACCAAGTTGCTTAGTTTAGCAGCTCTTTGGCTTTCGAGAACAGGGCGTACTAGTTCTTGAGAGCGAGGACTAAAGAACCTACTATAAAGATAGGGTCCCGGGGACTTATTCTGACTGAAACAAAGCCAACTGCAACTCGATTGGAGGAAAGGACTGCGAGGTGACCCCCAAAATCCCAGCTAGTTTGGGCTGGCACTTTTCATTCTTCAATTCATTCGGGTTTTCTTTTTTTTTGCTTCCAAAAAGGTGGTTTGAGAAAGAAAGGAAGAGGTCTTGTTTTTGTTTTCAAAATTCTCTCATGAGCAGCCCGGTCACGTTTGTTGAGCTCCTTCGTCCGTGTTAAAAGCAAAAGGTACACTAAAAAAAGGTCATTTCTGTTGGTGGGATTGGCCTCCTCCTTTCCTTGTACAAGCACGGGGCTTAGTGAAGTAGAACCGGGGGTCGCACAGCTTGCTCGACGCATCCTTTCTTTCTACCTTATTAGCGTTAGTAGGTAGGACGGACCGGTTAATTTCCCCCGGGTTGTTGATGTAGTTGCTTGTAGTTTTCTTTGATTTTTATTGAGTTGCTAGAAATAATATATAACCAACTACATAGTTCAGGAGAGAGAATCAATGTTCAGTAGTACGCCCGGTTCACCGGGTTCTACCACTGCGGGGCCCACTTATACTCAAAAGAAGAGTTTGATTTTGATTCTGGCTCAGAAGGAACGCTAGCTATATGCTTAACACATGCAAGTCGAACGTTGTTTTCGGGGAGCTGGGCAGAAGGAATAAAAACCTGCGCCAGCACCGCTGATGATGCAGAAAGCTTTTTTTATAGAAAGAGAGTCAAGGGGGCTTCCGCGGGCGATTCTGTAACCGCAGGCAGCTCAGACCCGACTTAATGATGGCCGCGCATGAGATCGCACGAGACCACTTCGATTATGAGTCGGGGGATGCGAAGATAGCGGCCCTAAAAAACCTTCCGCGCTATCTTAAAGCAGAAAGGCGAAAAACCT